GGATAAGATAAATAAAAAGAGTTCCGCGCCATTAACTTTGTACCGCGTACATAAATTAGATGGACATGGACTGGACTCTGAAAATGAAAATAATGTAAGAAAAAGTAAAATGAAGAAATTGAATAAATATCAAAAAGAAAATGCAAAATTAAGAAAGAAAAAGAAATCGGATTTGATTTGTAGTGTGTCTTTTGTAGTGTGTCTAAAGTATACTCTTTCTATTTCTATCCTTCAACTCTACACTTTTCACTTTTTAAATTAAATGAAAAACTTATTTTTTTTGGATATATGAGGACTTCACTTTTTTTTTTACCGTAACCATACGAATATTTTTTACCGATCTTCAAACAAAAAAGGGTGAGGTCCATATTTATACATTTAGATGAATAAGTATCCATAATGTTCTAGACTATTAACTAATATGTATCCCGATTAATCTAGATTAATTTGTCTGAATATTTATCCCATCCCTTATTTACGTGTCAGGAACCAGATTTGAACTGGTGACACGAGGATTTTCAGTCCTCTGCTCTACCAACTGAGCTATCCCGACCATTTCACGTCTATCATTCTAGTAAAGTACTTGTATCTATGTCAATTAAATAAAAGGACTAAATAAAAAAAGTATTAAAAAATTGTACTATTAATTAATAAGCGTAAGGCTAATAAGTGTAAGGATAGTGATATGGATTGTGAATGATTCAATAATAAAGACTGCTTACCATACTTAACATATATATATATATATATATATATGTTCGTTTGTACAGGTATTGTATCTATATTGGGATAAGATCTCGGGATTTTTGTTCGGATCCATTTGTGTGTGAAAGAATAGAGTGAATAAAAAAGATAGTGAATTTTGTTTAAACTGAACTCTTTATGAAAAAAAAGAGGATAAAGATAAATAAATACTTAGAAAGTAAAATGGGCTTTTTTTGGGGATAGAGGGACTTGAACCCTCACGATTTCTAAAATCGACGGATTTTCCTCTTACCATAAATTTCATTTTTGCCGGTATTGACGTGTAGAATGGGACTCTCTCTTTATTCTCGTCCGATTAATCTTTCAAAAAATCTATTAAACTTTGGTTGGAATGAATGATTTAATCACGCAATATTCGATTTCTCCTTCAACTTCTATTTCTATTGGAATGGATTCACACAACACAATAGCCACTTATTTTATATTTATTTGATATCTATCTATATAGATGCATTATTTCTATCTATATTATTTAATATATCTAATGGATTCGGGTGATGATTAATCGTTTAATATGTTAGTATGTATACGTATATATTAGGTATATAGGACTATTCTTTTTGTAATTTTGATAGAAATATTCCAGGTACCAATGAAACGTAATCAACTTTATTCGTTAGAACAGCTTCCGTTGAGTCTCTGCACCTATCCCTTTTCTTTTTTTTATTCTAGTTTTATAAACCCTTGTTTTCTCGACAAAAAGTTAAGGATTTGGCTCAGGATTGCCCTTTTTTAATTCCAGGGTTTCTCTGAATTTGGAAGTTACCACTTAGCAGGTTTCCATACCAAGGCTCAATCCAATCAAGTCCGTAGCGTCTACCAATTTCGCCATATCCCCTTTGGATACCAAGATCCGGTTGGAATTCCACTCATCTCTTTCATTTTTTTATTTGGAACCGTTGAATTCCTTAGATAATGATCTTTATATCGAAAAAGTGTATACTGTCATTTTCTTTTTTTGGCTTTCCTCGATCAATCCATCTCTATTGGATGAATTCTTTTTTCAATCAAAAATGATTCTATCATTGATCCATCTGCAATTCAATATAGATAGATATACCCCACATATATATGTTTCTCCCCCCTCCTTTTTTTTTAAGTGCGATTTGGAATAGTAGAACGGTCGATATTCATTCTTTTTTTTTTCGTCTTATCTCCTACTTTTCCGAATGAAAAAAGCGGAAGAATGTCTCATTCTAATTTTGATTATATGTATCTTATCCTTTTCTTAGGGCCGATCCGTTGCTTACTTATGCTTATGCTGCTTACTATATTTATGCCGCTTACTATATATAGATAACGTTATAGATATAATATATTTCTATATCTATATAATATAGAAATAATATAATATAGAAATAACATAATTAATTAATTAAATTAATTAGAAATAATATAACATAATTAATTAATTAAATTAATCAAAATTCAATAATTTTTTATAACTCCTTTAAGAAATAATTAGGTCTAATATAATAAGAATTTTCAACCAATTTGATGATCATCAAAAAAAATAGAAAAATTAGAAATAGAAAATATATTTCTAAATAAAAATCAAATAATAGATAAATCAAATAATAGGATCCAAATAAAAAAGAAAATAAATTATAATTATATATATATATAATTATATATACTACTAAATATACTACTAATAAATATACTACTAATTTAAACTAATTTAATTAAACTCTAAACTATTAATTTATTTTCTTTTTTATTTTTATATATACTACTAGTATTTTATATACTTTATAGTTTATACTTTTTATTTTATAATAGTTTATGACTTTTTTATACTTTATAGATTTATATAGATTTATATACTTTTCTATGCTATATATACTTTTCTATGCTATATGCTATATATTATATACTACATAGTATATTTATATAGAACATACTACTAACTAATGGAATTTGTTAGAATTTCATTTTTTATTTGAATTTGATTGTATGATATATGAACCATTATCTATCAATTATTATCTATCAATTATCAATTATATATAATTAGTATTAGTATAATGATGAAAGTATTAAAGTATAATTATGAAACTGACAAATTCAAATAAAAAATAAATTTAAATTTAATTAATAAATGGATTAGATTTCATTTATTTATTAATTTATTTAGTTTAATATTAGATTTAGATATTTAGTATATTTAGAATAGTACTATTATATTAGTATATTCTATTTTTAGTATTAGTTAGTTAGTTAGAACTATAGAACCGCGAACTATGCATATGTATGGTTCTAGGTCATATTAAATATAGTTTATTTATATTAAATAGTCGATATTAGATTAATATCTAATAAAATCTGCTAATCGAAATAGTTTCTTCAATTCTTATATAATATTTTTATTTTTATGTTCTGTTATGTAAGCCCGCTTAGCTCAGAGGTTAGAGCATCGCATTTGTAATGCGATGGTCATCGGTTCGACTCCGATAGCCGGCTTTTTCTATTGATTTTTCCATGATTGATAATCTCCTCTCTCTTTTTCTACAAATGAAATGTTGGATCACTGATCTATTTATTATGTTACAGTAACTTGCAACTATGAATCCAAAATGGGTTGGAGCAATTAAATCTTTATAGAGCAAATAAAAAAAGGAACTCTTATATTTATATATAATATACAAAAATTTGGATATTGATACAATTTCTTTTATTCTAGTACTTTCATTCTACTTTGTATGTATTTGTGTTGTAATACTTTAATGGATTTAGCTTTGTTTTGTTTATCCTTTAGTTCAGTCTAGTCTTAATTTATATTTATTAAGAAAAATGAAATTTTAATAAAAGAAAAAAGGAGTCTTTATGTCTCGTTACCGAGGACCTCGTTTCAAAAAGATACGCCGCTTAGGGACTTTACCAGGACTAACTAGTAAAAGACCTAGATCCGGAAATGATCTTAAAAACCAATTGCGATCTGGGAAAAGATCGCAATATCGTATTCGTCTAGAAGAAAAACAGAAATTACGTTTTCATTATGGTCTGACAGAGCGACAATTACTTAAATATGTCCATATCGCTGGAAAAGCCAAAGGTTCAACGGGTCAAATTTTATTACAATTACTTGAGATGCGTTTAGATAACATCCTCTTCCGATTCGGTATGGCTTCGACCATTCCTGCAGCCAGACAATTAGTTAACCATAGACATATTTTAGTTAATGGTCGTATGGTGGATATACCAAGTTATCGTTGCAAACCCCGAGATATTATTACGACTAAGGATAAACAAGGATCAAAAGCTCTGATTCAAAAAAATATTTCTTTATCCCCCCCCGAAGAATTGCCAAAACATTTGACTTTTGACTCATTCCAATACAAAGGATTAGTAAATCAAATAATAGATAGTAAATGGATCGGTTTGAAAATAAATGAGTTGTTAGTCGTAGAATATTATTCCCGTCAGACTTGACAAAAATAAGAAAGGTTCAGAAAATTTTGTCTCTTTTTTCGCCGAAACAAAATAAATAGATCTAGCTAAGGGCCTTGTTTTTGATTCACGTATCGCAAGTGGATCAGACCAGCAGTAGTATTTATTTTTTTCTTTTTTGCTTTTTTTCTGATATTTGTATTTTAATTTGTATTTTACGTACCCTAATCTAATAATGTAATTAGGAATACAGAATTCCTATCAAATAAAGTTCTTATTGCTGGAATGATGGTATCAATTGTTGTTTGATTTGATACATTGTGCTCAGTAAGGTTGTTGAATTAAGATAAGAGAAACGGAAAGAGAGGGATTCGAACCCTCGGTAAACAAAAGTCTACATAGCAGTTCCAATGCTACGCCTTGAACCACTCGGCCATCTCTCCTACAGAATCTTTCTTATTATTGACCATAAACCGAGTAAGTAGCGAGTTATTCATATTATTTATTGCACTACTACAAGCAAGTACGATCGATGAATGGTTTCATAGGAAAAACTCCTTTCAAATTTTTCAAATTTTCTATTTCTCAAGAACGACTTCTTTTCTTTCATCAGCTATCTCATAGATCTATTACAAATTCATGAATTATCCTTTGGTTTTTCTATTTCAGTTGTATGGCGTGGCGTATCCATACTTTGCAAACAAAATGAATGCTTATCTTACTCTATTCTATTTTCTCATGAAATGATTCTTTTATTCTTTTTCTTTTTGTTTGGGGTTGGGTCATAATCAAATAAAAACTTCTTCAGTTATCAGAATTCGCAGAAAAATAAAGTCCTTGCTTACTCCACTTAGTAATATTACGTTCATTGGTATACTACTAAATTAGAATGAAATAGGATCTGATTCCAATATTTCCTATCTTTCTTTATCTAATCAAAATAAAAAGGAACTGAACGGAAAGTCCACATCCTTTTTTTTTTTAATTTGTCTGTTTTTATGTTATTTTGTACTGTACAATTCTTTTGTTTGTGGGATCTTTTTCCCTGAGGGAAATGAAAAGAATTAGAGAATGGATTGTTAATTATGCCTAGATCTCGGATAAATGCAAATTTTATTGATAAGACCTCTTCAATTGTAGCCAATATTTTATTACGAATAATTCCGACAACTTCAGGAGAAAAAAAGGCATTTACCTATTACAGAGATGGTGCGATTTGATTATTTTTTATTGTTTTTTTAGTCTACTCCTCCGTATTACGAGAAAGAGGAGAGACCTGGTTCGGTATAGAAAAAACGAAATATTTGAAATAAAGCTACGCTTGGTGAAGGTGAAGTTTGGAAATAGAACAATTCCTTCCGTCGTGTATCCTCGATTGATGCAGCCTCAGATGCTTCAATTGTCATTTTAGTATTGAGCGAAAGGTTATACCTATGGGTTCTGGTTCTGTATTGAGATCAATCCTTCTCTACCAGTACCAATGGGCGGCATGAGGGAAGAAGCACTACATTTAGGAATCAACAATACGAAAACTTTGTTATAAATTACCCTTTTGCTTATCGGTATCGGACCTAACAAGAATGGTTGGGGCAACAAACATCCATCTCGTTCGTACTTTGGATACCCGTATAACCATCAAAGATTGTTGAAGTGACTAATTCCTGGAAATAAGGGGCGTTGAGGACAAAGAAATTGTTGGAGTTACCATTTCCATTTATCAGTAATATGGTGGTTGATATTAAGAAAAAACTTCTTGCGGGAAGGCTGGCTAGAGATTTCCTGTAAAAATACTAGCTCCTGGCAGTTCATAATGAAATTGGGATTCCATGAATTATTCCCCTTAGTACTATGCACAGAAGGGAGGCGCCGTATGAAATGAAAATCTCATGTACGGTTCTGGAACGGAGATTCTTTGAATAGAAGGAACGACCGTAACGGATGTTGGCTCAATCCGAAGGAAATTATGCGGAAGCTTTACAAAATTATTATGAAGCTATGCGACCAGAAATGGATCCCTATGATCGAAGTTATATACTCTATAATATAGGCCTTATACACACAAGCAATGGAGAACATACAAAAGCTTTGGAATATTATTTCCGGGCATTAGAACGAAACCCATTCTTACCACAAGCCTTTAATAATATGGCCGTGATCTGTCATTACGTGCGACTATCTCTACTATAGAAAGAAGGAAAAAAAGATCCAATCGGCTAGTAAATACTAGAAAAAGTAGGCTTTCTACATATGCATCGTCCAAAGTAACGATTTTTATCAGCTGTAGCAAGTAAAAAGATTTCACGAGAACCAAAAAATAGGAAGAAATAGGTGCAGCCTATATACTATACTCTATGGATAAAAAATAGAATTGATACAGAAAGCACCGTAAAGATCAATTAGCAAGCTATTGAGTCGATAGAGTTAAGAAACTGCTTTGTTTACTTATTTTATGCCGTCATATGGGATAAAAAAGTTAGGAATCCACTTATGTAATAGAGTCGATCCACTAAAGTATTAAGCAGCGGTGTAGCATCAGATCCCAAAGATAGTAAGTTCTTTTTTCTTATGGGGAAAAGTTCTTTTCAAAGATTCTATATGAATTTTATATATGAAACTGAGATAGTTACCTTTCAGAAAATCCCAATGTTATACGGGACCATTTATGCTTTATTCTTCTGAAGGTGGGAGAAAAGATAGAACTGATTATTGATCAATATCAATATTATTGTTTGAAACTTATGTAATTCTTCTGATTAACCCAAGAAAAAAGGGATAGATTTATGACAAATCGAATTCAATTAGGATAGGGTAGATTAAGATGGGACAAAAAAAAGAATTGATTGTCGAGCCGTATGAGGTAGGAAACTCTCAAGTACGGTTCTAAGGGAAGGAACAACCTATTCCGACCGGGGAGAACAGGCCATTCTACAGGGTGATTCTGAAATTGCGGAGGCTTGGTCCGATCAAGCTGCTGAGTATTGGAAACAAGCTATAGCGCTTAGTCCAGGTAATTATATTGAAGCACATAATTGGTTGAAGATAACAAGACGTTTCGAATTCGAATAAGACCGCTTTTTTAATTCATTAAAATTGGTTGTTGGATCCATCAATCAAATAAAGCGGATCGTTGACATGAAAAGATCCAATCAAGAATTTCATTATATCCCTTCCTTTTTAAATCATTCATTATATGGTATCGCAGGGGGATAAATGATTCGGATACAGTATAGAATAGAACCAATAAAGTTAATAAAAGATACTTTCAAGATACTTTCGAATGACTATGACTAAACAAAATATGGATAAGATATCGTAACGGATCTTATTAATTCTAATAAATGATTT